AAGATTTCGAATTGGAAAAGTGAGATTTCGAGTATTTCGAGGAAGTGTTTCTATAGTCTTCTTCTGTCCGAAGCCGAAGAAATGATTCATGGAAATAATGAGTCACCATTGATATCGACACATCTGAGATCGGCAAATGTTCGGGAGTTCCTCTATTCAATCCTTTTCCTTCTTCTTATTGCTGGATATCTCGTTTGTACACATCTTGTCTTTCTTTCCCAGGCCTTTAGTGAGTTACAGACAGAGTTCAAAAAGGTCAAACCTTTGATGATTCGATCATCTATGATTGAGTTGCAAAAACTTCTGGATGCGTATCCTATATCTGAACCGAATCCTTTTGAATTTGAATCGGTCAAATCAATACGTTCTAAGAAGAAAGATTTGAATATCAATCTCATCGATCTCATACCCCATCGAATCACTCTTTCGAGAAATATGAGACATCTAAGTCATACAAGTAAAGAGATCTATTCATTGATAAGAAAAAGAGAAAACGTGAACATAAAAAACATGAACGAGGATGGGAAAATAGATTCCTGGGTCGTGAACAGTGATTTGATTGTTGAGGAAGAATTCTTTCATATTCTCTACGACAGAATGTTCATGTTAACGACAAAAAAAAGCATTGATCCAATTCTATTGAGTTTGACTCATAGTGATCATTTATCAACTCATTTATCAAAGAATGACTCTGGTTATCAAATGATTGAACAACCGGGAGCAATTTACTTACGATACTTAGTTGACATTCATAAAAAGTCTCTATGGAATTATGAGTTCAATACATCCTGTTTAGCAGAAAAACGGGTCTTCCTTGCTCATTATCAGACAATCACTTATTCGTGTGGGACTAATATTTTTCATTTCCCATCTCATGGAAAACCCTTTTCGCTCCGCTTATTATCCCCCTCTAGGGGGGTTTTAGTGATAGGTTCTATAGGAACCGGACGATCCTATTTGGTCAAATACCTAGCGACAAACTCCCATCTTCCTTTCATTAGGGTAGCTGTGAACGAGTTCCTGAATAACAATCCTAAATTTCGTTGGCTTGAGCCGGAGGACTCTTGGGCTTTTTTTGAGGATGTTTTGGAGCATAGTGCGTACTATGAGAATCGAGTAGGTGATGGTAGGGACTATATTATTGATACTATTGATACTAGTGACGATATTGATGCTAGGGGCGATATCGATTTTGATAAGGAGGAGGAACTGATAACTAGGGAATCATCTGAAGAAGCAAAAAATCCTCTCAGGGTCCAAGAAAGATACCGATACGAGCAATTCAGAGAGGACTTCGAATTGGCAAAAATAATCTCTCCTTGCATAATATGGATTCCAAACATTCATGATCTGCATATGAATGAGTCGGATTACTTAGCCGCCGGTCTACTCGTGAACCTGCACTACTCTGAAAGATGTTCCACTAGAGATATTCTTGTTATTGCATCGACTCATATTCCCCAAAAAGTGGACCCCACTCTAATATCTCCGAATAGATTAAATAGGTGCATTAAGGTACGAAGGTTTTTTATTTCACAAAAAGAAAAGCACGTTTTCACTCTTTTGTATACTCGAGGTTTTCACTTTGACTTGGAAAAGAACGGATTCGGGTCCATAACCATGGGTTCCAGTGCACGAGATCTTGGACCACTTACCAATGAGGCCCTATTGATTAGTATTTCACAGAAGAAATCAATTATAGACACTAATACAATTAGATGCGCTCTTCATAGACAAACTTGGGAGTTCCAATCCCATATAAGATTGGTTCCGGATTCTGGGATCCTTTTCTATCAGATAGGAAGGGCTGTAGTACAAAAAGTACTTCTAAGTAATTGCCTAAGTAATTACCTCATAGATCCTATATCTATCTATATGAAGAAGAGATCATGTATGGACGAAGGGGATTCTTCTTTGTACAAATGGTACTTCGAACTTGGAACGAGCATCAAGCTATTAACGATACTTCTTTATCTTTTGAGTTGTTCTGCCGGATCGGTCGCTCGAAATCTTTGTTCTGTACCCGGACAAAATAGGATCATACTCTTTGAGAATGAGATGGATTCTGAGCTATTTCATGAGCTATTAAGAATCTTTTTAGAAGTATTAGCATTAGAAGGCCCTCTGATGGGATCTTCACGGACAGAAAAAGATTGCAGTCAGTTTGATAATGATCGAGTGCCATTCCCTTTTCGGCCCGAACCGAGGAAGCCCTTAGCTATTCAGAGATTTCTCTGTGAAAAAGACGAATGGGAGTTGGTAGAAGGGAAGGAAGAAGGAATCCTTAAATCGCCGCAACAGATAGAGGGGCACATAGTTTCGTCTCCTAGAATATGGCGCCCTTGGTTCTTTCTACTTGATAGCATGGATAGGCCCATTGAATTTTTGGAATTGGGATACCCCTATTGCTATGGGTACAGGTCATTTCAGGGCAAGCAGATCATTTATGATAAAGAGGATGAGCTTCAAGAGAATGATTCGGAGAGTGTAATCCTGAGAT